AAGAGCAGCGTGTCTACCGATTTCACCATAGCGGCTTGCTCTAAACGATAATAACCTATTCATATTCAATCGTCGAGATTGAAATTGAAGCAGTCAATTTACTCCAATATTGTTTAAGAAACATTCAAATTGATGAATACAAACTCGTTTAATTGAAATAGGGATTTGGCCCTTCCTTCAATAATAGTCCTTATTATCATTTTAGGATGTCAGTTATATTTAACTTAACAATAGGTTTTCACGTAGTTTATGCTTTCCTGGAATGGAATTGTTGTAACTAGATAGTTGATAGAACTCAAAACAAAACGCCCCTTTCTCGTTTCTTTTTTTTTTTTCATTTTTTAATGATTCATCTCTCTTATTTATCTGATTTCATGAATCGAAAAAAATGTATTTTATCTTTTTTTTATCAATGAAAAAAAAATAGGATTTTTATAGATCACAATTTCAGTGTGACATCCAAAGAATTTCTGTAAATATTTGCATAGCTTTGTGTCCAATGTTAGGATTGTTGTTGTATAGATAATTTGTGTTAGGATTTAACAAACCTATTAGGTATTGAGCTGGGCATATCCATATCATAGAACAAAAAATTTTAGATCTCTATCGGAATTGTACCGTACTTAAAAAAATTCTTTATAAATAACTAAATAAAAAGAATTAAAAAGAATATGGAATTATAAAGATATATATATTGATCAATTTTCTAGTCCAAACATAGGATCTGTTTTTGATTACTCCAAACTGACACATTCTTTGTACATAATATCCCCAGAAAAGGGCTTTTATCGATTGGGTTGAAAACCGAGATAAGTTTTAAACTTAATCAATTCGTTTCAAGGACGTTGATTTTGACTAAAGATCTTATATCTGCTCTTCTATAGATATAGAAAAAAATTATTATTGTAACAATTATTGTAACAAATGGGTTGATGGGGAAAATAAGAATCCCCATCCCGGAAATGATAAAACATACTAAAAAAAAGTGAAACTTTGTATCTTTTTTTTTTCAAAAAAAAAAGTGCCATTTTTAGAATTCAGTAGACAGAAGAATCCTTATTTTACATACCATAAGGGCGAAGAGAATTCCGTTTCATATTCATATTGATCAGTTAAAAATATTAGGGAATGGAAATTCTTATTATTCGTTTTATATTATAATTTTATATTTATAATATATATATATATAAAATATATAAATGAAATAATATAATTATAAATGAAATTAACCCATTTTTCGAGTCAGTCCAATTCAGATTATTCTAACGTTTTGTTAGTTATTTGTATTTGTCGGCACAAAAAAACTTTTTGAATTCCCGGTAGAAAGAGATTTCGCTAATGAAAAAGCTTTTAACGCTGCCCTATATCCCTTCCTTTTCCAAAAATTTTTACGAATACGCTTTTTTGACATAGAAGTACGTTTTTTTGGAACTGCCATTCAAAAATTACGAGATTACTCATTGCTATAGTTGGATGTGAAAGACATCTATTGTTCAAAACTAATCCTTCTTTACTATTCATTATCTATATATTTATTCTCTAAATGATACCCCCTTCATAAAAAATCAATAAGATATGTGATAAAAAAAAACAATTTTTTTTTTTATTTCTATTCCATACAATATCCGGACGAACGATTAATTCGTACTGATTGGTTCCTTTATATCTTCATATTCCAATCTATATATAGGTGCTATAGAAATCGAATTGGTTGAAGTTTATAAAATAAAGAATCCAAAAGAAAAGGCTTTTTTTCTTTGTCTATTTTCGTCGTGCTACATTTATACATGTAATCAAATGCATCAAAAAATATAAGAACCTAACCTTTACCTAATTAAACTACTAAAAAAACTTTAATCTTTCTTTCTATTAATTGGTCAAGCTCGAAGAGAGAATACACCTAATTTAAATTTTAAACTTTGAATGAGACTAGTAGTCAATCTGTTAAAGAATACATGACTTGATAAAAGCCATTTTAAAAATTCCCTCTTAAAAAAAAAATGACAGATATCACAGCGTTTCCTATATCCTATAAATAAATGTGTTTTATTGGAATGGAAGACAGTCAATCAGTTGCACAATGAGCTAGTTAATGATTCCGAATAAATTCACTAATTTAATTGGGTCAACTTATTGACCTTAGTCGATCCTCTGATTCATATCAGAATTAAGTACTATTTTTGGTGCAATTCTTTATCCTTGCTCTATGGATATAAATTATCGTAATAATTATTGAGATTTTAATTTTCTGTATCGTCATAAATATCTTACTTAATAACTAAGTATTCACCTTTCACTAGTAACTTAGTCATATCATTTGACCAATTGTAACTTATTGATTTGAATATTTGAAGTATTTGGGAAAGACTCAGAATAATTAAGAATCTAAAATTCCATTTTAGTTCTTGCATATATTTTAGTTCTTGCATATCTTGATTTTTTTTATTGACTCCGAGATAAGATCTGGTGAATTGGAAACAATTAATTAAGAAAAAGAGGT